ATATATGATGTATATATGATGTATATATGATGTATATATGATGTATATATGATGTATATATGATGTATATAATGATGTATATAATGGTGTATTATATAGTATGAGGTAGTGGGGTTGCGGTGGTGTTATTTTAGCAGTGAGTGTAGGATTGTGCACTAGGTCCAAGCTAACTCAGGTATAGTTAAATCTCGTTTTAGGGGTTTGGCGAGAGTTTTTAATTATACCGGAGGGGGCCTAGTGGGGGGGTAAGGGGGGGTTTGCCGCAAAAACGCGCGTATGGGTATGGGTATAGGTATGGGTATGGGTATAGGTACGGGTATGGGTATAGGTACGGGTATGGGTATAGGTATGGGTATGGGTATGGGTATAGGTATGGGTATGGGTATGGGTATGGGTATAGGTATGGGTATGGGTATGGGTATGGGTATAGGTATGGGTATGGGTATAGGTACGGGTATGGGTATGGGTATGGGTATGGGTATGGGTGTAGGTGTAGGTGTAGGTGTAGGTGTAGGTATGGGTATGTGGGTGGGTGAGTGTGGGGGTGAGTGTGGGTATGAACTTGTTGGCTCGGCCTAGACAAAATCTATGTCCGAAAAGCATGCATAATATAGCCCTTCTGGGTTTCTGTGTAATAAAACCAAAGTTAAACGGTACAGACTAAGATTGTTAATTGACCCCGGACCCCCGGGACCTGGGAAGGCCCGGGCCCAACGGGACCCCGGGACCTGGGAAGGGATCCGGACATGACATCTGTGAAGACCACCTTTAAAAAAAATTAAAAAATACCAGCTGCCGAACGGGCATAGGTGACCAGATCATGAGGGTGGGGGTACTTACACCATTAACCAGAGGTCTCGGAAAAAGTGAGGAGTGGCCGATTAAGCAGATGGGCGTCCCTGCACTCGCAACCAGAGGTTTCGGAAAGGTCTTACGCAGGTTCGATTTTACATCAAACCGGACTACGAAGCTAGTCATTGGGATCCATTTCACAAGGATTGCTGGTTTCACGTGCTATGTGAGATTATTGCAAGTTGTATCAAGTGTTTACATGCCTTTTTTGTCTGATACGTATTGAGTTCGGATTAGTTGGAGTGTTGATAAAGGATTGTTTAAGGGAAAGGAATTGATTTCTATTTGTAAATCATTCAGAATAAGTGCTCTGGGGTAAAGAATAATATGTAAGATTATACAGGTTATGTCATAAAACATTGATATACTGTACTGTACGATATATAGGGGTAAATAATATAATGTACGATTAAACATAATATATCCTTAAGCATTAATATAATGTACTATATAATAGACATGGGGTAAATATATTAATGTATAATTATACATAGTATATCCTTAAGCATTAATATAATGTACTATATAATAGACATGGGGTAAATATATTAATGTATAATTATACATAGTATATCCTTAAGCATTAATATAATGTACTATATAATAGACATGGGGTAAATATATTAATGTATAATTATACATAGTATATCCTTAAGCATTAATATAATGTACTATATAATAGACATGGGGTAAGTCTATTATTTATTGGACTATCTTCTTGTTTGGCAGAAAATAGTTTAAAAAGAAAATTCTCGTTTTGGGGGCGAGGGATAGATATTAATTCTTTTTCTGATGCCCTAGGGGATTGCATCCCATCGTTGGTTTACAAGGCCAAAGCTTTATTGCTGGGTTTAAGCTACTTAGGGCTAGTGGTAGGTGAGTCAGTTTTCTATTTTGTGGACTAGGGGAGTTGTGAGGAGAAGAAGGAAGTATGTTCCTGATGCAATCTGTCCAATTAGGATGAAAGGGGGTTCTACTGGTTGGGCCCCGATTCAGGTTAAGATGACGATGGTTGTAAGGAATGTTCAAAATAGTATTTGGGTAATGGGACGGAACGTATGAGTGCGCTGGTTTGCCGCGTGGAGGAAGGGGATGAGTAGTAGAATTGTAATTGAGCTGATAAGGGCTAAAACTCCGCCTAGCTTATTGGGGATAGAGCGAAGGATGGCGTAGGCAAAAAGAAAATACCACTCGGGTTTAATGTGGGGCGGGGTGACGAGGGGGTTTGCTGGGGTGTAATTTTCTGGGTCCCCTAGGAGATAGGGTGTAAAAAGGGCTAGGCATAGTAGGGTTACTAGTGCAAGTACTAGGCCAAATAGATCTTTATAGGAGTAGTATGGATGAAATGGTACTTTGTCTGGGTGTGAGGTTAGGCCAAGTGGGTTATTGGAGCCAGATTCGTGCAGGAATAGAAGGTGTAAGAGTACGAGTGCAGTAAGGAGGAATGGTAGTAGGAAGTGAAAGGTAAAGAAACGGGTTAGGGTGGCGTTGTCTACTGAGAACCCCCCTCACACCCACTCGACGAGTGGGCCCCCGAGGTAGGGGATGGCGGAGAGGAGGTTTGTGATTACAGTTGCACCTCAAAATGATATTTGACCCCATGGAAGGACGTAGCCTACGAAAGCTGTTGCTATAGTTAAGAATAAAAGGCCCACTCCGGTGTTCCAAGTCTCTTTGTATAAGTATGAGCCATAGTAGAGTCCGCGGCCAATGTGTGAGTAAATACAAATGAAGAATAGTGAGGCCCCGTTGGCGTGGAGGGTTTGGATTAGTCAGCCATATTGGACGTCGCGGCAGATATGTGCGAGTGAGGCAAAGGCAAGAGTTGTATTGGCTGAGTAGTGTATGGCTAGGAAAAGGCCTGTGAGAATTTGTGTGGCCAAACAAAAGGCTAAAAGGGACCCCAGGTTCCATCAAGCGGAGATGTTGCTGGGGGTGGGTAGATCGATTAGGGAGTTATTAATTAACTTTGTAATGGGGTGGGTCTTCCGGGCAGGGGTCATTGGTTTCTATAGTTGAGTAACAACAGTGGTTTTTCATACCGCAGGCTCTGGTTTAACAGTAGTAGGCCAGATGGGAATAATGAGTTTTTTTGTTTTTTTCCTAGCCCTGTGTCTTTTAGGGGGGTTCGTAGGGGTGGCTGCTAACCCTGCGCCTGTTTTTGGGGTGATTGGGTTAGTGGTTGGGGCTTTTGTGGGCGGAAGTTTATTAATGAGTCAAGGGGGGTCATTTGTTGGCCTGATTTTACTTTTGATTTACTTGGGGGGCCTGCTGGTTGTATTTGCCTTTTCCGTTGCACTTGCTGTTGAGAGTTATCCGCGGGGGTGAGGTGATTGGTCTGTTTTAGTGTACGTTGTTGGGTACTGGGGGGCTATTTTGTTGGCTGGGGGGTCTGTAGAGCTTGAGGGGGGCTGGGGGCTGGTTGGTGTAGACTCGGGGGGGATGTTTATAGATCGGACAGATTTTAGTGGTATTGCATTGCTGTATACGTTGGGTGGTATATTTTTGCTGGCTTGTGGAGGGGGGTTGTTCTTGGGCTTGTTTGTAGTGTTGGAGCTTACTCGGGGAGGTACTTATGGGGCTCTTCGGGTCCCATAAAGGGTGAGGAGAAGGGCGGTACTGAGAAGTAGTAGGAGGGCGGTTAAGTAGGTTTTAAGGAGGCCTGTGTGGTGAGTTGCTAGTTTTGTAGAGGCTGTGGTGGTGAATGTGGTTGCTAGAGTTGGGTTAGCTCATTCGTATCACATACGGTCGTTTGTGTATAGTGCTGTGTGGGCAGCTTTAAGTGTAAGCGAGGGGAGGTGGCGGTGGGTGAGGGGGTTGTAGTAAAATAAGTTAGTGGTTGTTGTGTGGAGGGTGGTAGTGCAGGGGGGCGTAAGGCGGGTTGTTTGGTGTGCTAGGTCTAGTGCTAGGAGCAGGCCGATAAGGGTTAGTAGGAGCGCTGTGGTCTTTAGGGCCAGGGGTATAGTTAAATTGAGGGGTTGGTTTGCGGTGATGGTTGAGGTTACAATTAGACCTATGATGATGCTCCCAGTTGCTAGTCGGGCCAAAGGTTGAATATGCTGAGGGTCTGTTTCTGCTAAGTGTGCTAGGGGGCTGTGGCGAGGGTTAGTCAGTTGTGTATAGTATAGGAGGCGTGTGCTGTATGCTGCTGTTAGTGTTGTTGCAATGAGGGTGGTTGTGAGGGCTCAGGCATTGGTGAGTGAGGTGTTTATAGTCTCTAAGATTGTATCTTTTGTATAGAAGCCGGCAAGGAAGGGGGTGCCGGCTAGCGCAAGTGACCCCAGGGTTATACAGCTTGTGGTGATGGGCAGTGTGTGTTGTATTCCGCCCATTTTTCGAATATCTTGTTCGTTGTTTAGGGTGTGGATAATTGCTCCGGCTCCGAGAAACAGTATTGCCTTAAAGAAGGCATGGGTGGTGATGTGGAGGAATGCAAGCGTGGGCTGGTTTAGTCCGATGGTTAGTATTATTAGGCCCAGTTGACTGGATGTGGAAAAAGCAATGATCTTTTTGATGTCATTTTGTGTTAGGGCGCATATCGCAGCGAATGTTGTGGTTACTGCGCCGAGGCCGAGGCAGGCAGTAAGAGCGAAAGGGTGTGGTTGGAGGAGGGGGTGTAGTCGGATTAGTAAGAAGATGCCTGCTACTACCATGGTGCTGGAGTGCAGTAATGCTGAGACTGGGGTGGGCCCTTCTATTGCAGCGGGCAGTCATGGGTGTAGGCCGAATTGAGCGGATTTTCCAGTAGCTGCCAGGATTAGGCCAATTAGTGGGAGGGGTGTTGTCTGGTGTTGGGCAAAGATTTGGTGTATGTCTCAGGTGTTAAGGTCTATTGCAGCTCAAACTAGTGTTAAAAGTAGCCCGATGTCTCCCAGGCGGTTGTAGATGACCGCCTGTAAGGCGGAGGTGGTGGCCGAGATTCGGCCGTGTCATCACCCGATGAGGAGGAAGGATATGATACCCACCCCCTCTCAGCCAATAAAAAGTTGGAGAAGGTTGTTAGCGGTGGTTAGGGTTAGTATTGCTAGAAGGAAGAGGGTTAGGTATTTTATGAATTTATTTAGGCAGGGGTCGTGGCTTATATACCATTGGGAGAACTCTAAGATGGACCAAGTGATTAATAGGGCAATGGGTGTGAAGAGTGTTGAATAGCCGTCGAGTAAAAGGCTGATTTTCAGGTTAAGGCCCAGAGGAAGCCAGATTAGGTGTAATGTGGAGACTTGTAGGCCGGCGTAGATAAAGAGTGATGTAGGAATGAGGCTGATTATAAAGGCGGCTTTAACATGGGTTGTGGTGGTTTGGTGTGGCGCCAGGGGGTTGAAAGGAGCTAAGAGGGTGAGGATGGTAGCTATGAGGGAGGCGTGAAGTAGTGGTGTGAGCATAACTTTCACTTGGAGTTGCACCAAGAGGGGGTAATGCCTAAAATTAGGGGATTGCTACAATCCGTTGAAAGTTTTGAGGGGGCCAGGGGGTTAAGCCTGGTTTCTCGATTTAGCAGTTCAAGTTGTCTGCCCCTTCGGCCCACAAAGAGTTTGTTACTCTTGTCTCTAAGTCCACAGCTTAGTGTTTTGGTTAAACTATGTTTGCCCACTAAAAAAGTAGTTTTGGGTGTAGGATTAGTAGTAGTAATGGCAGTAGGTGTAGGCTTATTAGGAGGTGTTCTCGGGTTTGGGAGGGGTACAGGGACGTGGTAGTTGGGGGTTTGTTTTGTTGCGTTGTAAGAAAGATGTAGAGGGAGTAGGTGGCGGTGAGAAGGGTTGTAAGGCCTGTTAAAATAATGGTTGAGGTGGCTCAGTTGAAAGTTGAAGTGATAATTAGAAGTTCACCCAGAAGATTGATTGTTGGGGGAAGGGCCAGGTTTGTGAGGCTTGCTGCTAGTCATCAGGTTGTTATAAGGGGAAAGGCGAGGTGTAGTCCGCGGGTTATTATAAGGGTGCGTGTGTGTGTTCGTTCATAGTTTGTGTTGGCTAGGCAGAAGAGTATTGAGGATGTAAGGCCGTGTGCTACTATTAGGGTTATTGCCCCTGCGATGCTCCATGGTGTTTGGATTAGTGTGGCAGCGGTTACAAGGCCTATGTGGCTTACTGATGAGTAAGCGATAATTGACTTTAAGTCTGGTTGGCGAAGGCAGATGAGGCTTGTTATGATTATGCCTCATAGGGCTAGGGCGATGAAGGGGAAGTAGTGTATCTGGGTTGTTGGGGTGAGGATGGGGGTAATGCGTATGATTCCATACCCCCCTAGTTTTAATAAGACGGCTGCAAGGACTATGGAGCCTGCAATAGGGGCTTCGACGTGGGCTTTGGGGAGTCAAAGATGTAGGCTGTATAAGGGCATTTTGACTAGGAAGGCGGTGAGACAGGCCAATCACAGGAGGGGGCTTGGGGGTGTAGTGAGTGCCAGGTTCATTAGGAGGGGAGTTGTGTGGCCATGCGTGGCGTTTAGCGTTAGGATTGCGATTAGTAGTGGTAGGGACCCGGCTAGGGTGTAAAAAAGAAAGTAGGTGCCCGCAGTGAGGCGTTCTAGCTGAGTACCCCAGCGGGTGATTAGAATAAGTGTTGGGATTAGGACGGCTTCAAAGGCAATGTAGAACAGGGTTAGGGTTGTAGCAGTGAAGGCGAGGAGGAGCGCGATCTGTAGTGTGGCGCAGGTGAAGATGAAGAGTCGCTTTCGTATGGGCGTCTCGGTACGTAGGAGGTGGTGGCTTGCTAGGATCATGAGGGGTAGAATTCAGGTTGAGAGCATAAGAAGTGGGATTGAGAGGGGGTCCAGGCTGAGTCAGGTAGTTGTAATGCAGAGTTTGGTGAGGGTGGGTTCGGCTGTCCATGTGAGTGTGAAGAGTGCAAGAAGAAATGCGTAGGAGGTTACTGTGTTGAGAAGAAATTTTGTAGGCAGAGCCAGGGAAGTTAGGCACAGCATTGCTGTGCCACCTAAGAGTTTTAACATTTTAGGAGACTTAGGGACTTTAGTAGATTTGTTGCGTGGGTGCGTGTTGAGGCGACAAGTAGTGCGAGGCCGGCTCCCGCTTCGCAGGAGCCGATTGCTAGGAGAATGATCGGTGTGGGGGAGGTTGTTGTCGAGTGCAAGTTTTGTGCGAGGGCAAGGAAGAGAGTGAGCGTTAGGCCCTCTAGGCATAAGAGGGCTGAAACAAGTTGGTGTCGGTGGAGGCTCAGGCCGAGGAGGCTAAGTGTGAATGTGGCGAGAAGTGTGAAATGTAGAAGGGCCATTTAGTGACCCCAGGTGATTGGGACCTCCCAGGCCGAAACTGGGTATCGTTTGGTTGGACCAGTCACAATATTCTGCCCATTCAAGTCCTCCTTGTAGTCATTCGTATACTAGGCCTAGGGCCAGGAGGGTAATGATAATGGAGGTTCAGAGCAGTGTGTTAGTTGGGGTTGGGGTGTTTATTGCCCATGGGGTTGGCAGGAGAAGGGCAATTTCAAGGTCAAATAGGAGAAACAAGATGGCAATAAGGAAGAAGCGTATTGAGAATGGTAGACGGGCGGTGCCAAGGGGGTCAAAGCCGCATTCGTATGGGGAGAGTTTTTCTGCGTCAGGGGCGTTTGGCGGGAGTCAAAAGATAACTAATAGTATAAGTATTACTAGTAGTGCAGTGGTAAAGGTGGTAAGAAGTAATTTCAATATCTCCCCCCCGCGTCGCGGGGACTTAGTGAGTGGAAGTCACTTGTACGTAAATACTTAGGAGGTAGGAGCCTCATCAGTAAATTGAGATGTAGAGAAGCAGTCACACTACGTCAACAAAATGTCAATATCACGCTGCGGCTTCGAAGCCAAAGTGGTGGGCTGTTGTAAAGTGAAATATTATTTGGCGGGCTAGGCAGGTTAAAATAAAAGTGGTGCCAATAATGACGTGTAGGCCGTGGAAGCCTGTGGCCACGAAGAACGTAGACCCGTAGGTTGCATCGGCTAAGGTAAAACTGGCTTCGGCGTATTCAAGGGCCTGTAGGAGGGTGAAGTATATGCCGAGTAAGATGGTGAGGCTTAGTCCTTGGATTGCTTCTTTCCGTCAGCCTTCTATAATAGCGTGGTGGGCTCAGGTAATAGTTACGCCCGAAGCTAGGAGTACTGCAGTGTTTAATAGAGGTACTTCAAATGGATTTATAGGGGTGATACCGCTTGGGGGCCATTGGCCCCCAAGCTCTGGGGTTGGTGCGAGGCTGGAGTGGTAGAAGGCTCAGAAAAATCCAAGAAAGAAGAAGATTTCCGAAGTAATAAATAGAATTATTCCGTAGCGTAGGCCTTGTTGGACGAGCTTTGTATGGTGTCCTTGGAAGGTACCTTCTCGTACGACATCCCGTCATCATTGTAGGGTTGTTAGTAGTATAACAAATATGCCGGCGTTTAAAAGAACAAGTGTGCCGTAGTGGAACCATATTGCGAGGCCAGAGGTCATTAGTAGGGCAGCTGCTGCCCCTGTGAGGGGTCAAGGACTTGGGTCAACTATGTGGTAGCTGTGTGCTTGGTGGGTCATTAGGTGTTTTCTTGTAGGTAAAGACTTACTAGGAGTGTAAATACGTATGCCTGGATTATGGCCACGGCTAGTTCTAGGAGGGTGAGGAGAAGTAGGAGGGCCAGGGTTAGTGTGGCAATGGTAGGTAGTATTGGTAGTAGGGCGAGGACAGTGGAGGAGACTAGTGTTATTAGCAGGTGACCCGCTGTTAAATTGGCGGTTAGGCGGACTGCAAGGGCAATGGGGCGGATGAGTAGGCTCAGGGTTTCGATAATCACTAAGAATGGGGTTAATGGGGTGGGTGCGCCTTGTGGAAGAAGGTGTGCAAGTGCTAGTGTTGGTTGGGTGCGGAAGCCCAATAGTACAGTCGAGAGTCAGAGGGGGAGGGCTAGGGCTATGTTGAGTGAGAGTTGTGTAGTTGGTGTAAAGGTATATGGTAGTAGTCCTAGAAGGTTGTTAGTAAGCAATAGTAGGCCCGTCAGAAGTAGGGGTGTGGCTCATGCATGGGCCGGGTTGTTTAGGGGACTTAATAAGTGCTTGGTGAGGTTTATTACTGCTCAGTGTTGGAGTGCACAAATGCGGTTTGGTAGTAGGCGTGGGCTGGGTATAAGAAGTAGGACAGGGGTGGCCAAGGCTAAGAGGATTAGGGGGATGCCCAGTAGCTGTGGGGTGGCAAATTGGTTAAAAAGGGCTATTGTCATAGTCAGGGTCAGGGGGTGGTGTGTGGGGCGCCCGGTAGTATTAGGGGCTTTGTTGGGCAGTGGAGGCGCAGGAGAAGGGGTATAAGGGTTGCTATTGTTACCCAAAGAAGAAAAAGGGTGTAAAATCATGGAGCGGGGTTTAACTGAGGCATGGTCCTCAAGGGGGCGTTGTCTTGGAGCGTCCCGTCTCTGGTTTAAAAGACCAGTGCTGAGGCTAGCTACTTGGGGATGTATCGAGTATTGTTGTGGTTCAGGCTTCGAAGGCTGATAGGGCCGTAGCCTCGACCACAATAGGCATGAAACTGTGGTTAGATCCACAGATCTCAGAGCATTGGCCGTAGAAGAGGCCCGGAAGTGTGGCTGTGAAGGTTGTTTGATTTAGTCGGCCGGGGATGGCGTCAGTTTTAATGCCTAGTGATGGGATAGCTCAGGAGTGTAGTACGTCTTCTGCGGAGATGAGTATACGCGTGGGGGAGTTTGTAGGGACAACTGTGTGGTGATCCACTTCTAGGAGACGGGGCGCTCCAGGGGTTAAAGCAGGTGTTTGTGTTATGTAGGAGTCGTAGGTCAGGTCTAAGTAGTCTGTATATTCATAGCTTCAATACCATTGGTGCCCGAGTGCTTTGATGGTGAGGTGTGGTGTGCCGATTTCATCTATTAAGTACAAAATACGGAGGGATGGCAGGGCAATAAGGATAAGGATTACTGCTGGCAGAATGGTTCAGACAGTTTCTACCAGTTGTGCGTTTATTGTGCTGGTGTGGGTTAGTGGGGTGGTAAGTATGAGTGTAATGGTGTATAATACAAAGGTGCTGATGAGAAAGGCAACTATTATCGCATGGTCGTGCAGGTGTAGTAGTTCTTCTATAATTGGGGAAGTTGCGTCTTGAAACCCAATTTGGGCGGGGTGGGCCATGTAGGGCACATAGGGGTGGGTCTATAACTTAGCTCTGACAGGGCTGTGTAATTAATTTTACTAGTGCCCCGAGAGATAAGCACTAATGGGGTGCGAGCTAGCTTGAAACTAGCGGGGGGAGGTTCGAGTCCTTCGTCTCTTGCTGGGAAGTGAAAATTAAGGTTGGCTCTTCGTGGGTGTGGTAGGGGGGAGGGCAGCCGTAGAGTCACTCTAGGTTGTAGTAAACATGATTCGGTTGGGTGGGAAGGCGCTTAGTGGCGAAGGCTTCCCAGATAATGTATGCTATTACAATTGTTCCGACTAGGGAGACCATTGAGCCGATGGAGGAGATTGTGTTTCATAGGGCGTAGGCGTCCGGGTAGTCGGAGTAGCGGCGGGGCATTCCTGCGAGGCCCAGGAAGTGCTGAGGGAAGAATGTCATGTTAACTCCGAGGAATATAAGTGTGAAGTGGATTTTAGTCCATGTAGGGTGTAGTGTGAACCCAGTGAAGAGGGGGAATCAGTGGATGAATCCGCCCATAATGGCAAATACAGCGCCTATGGATAGCACATAGTGGAAGTGTGCTACTACGTAATAGGTGTCGTGGAGTACGATGTCCAAGGAGGAGTTTGCTAGGATTACACCTGTTAGGCCGCCTACAGTAAAGAGGAAGATAAAGCCAAGGGCCCAGAGTATGGGGGCATCTCATTTTAGGGAGCCGCCGTGCAGGGTTGCAAGTCAGCTAAACACTTTTACGCCAGTGGGGATGGCAATAATTATTGTGGCAGAAGTAAAGTAGGCTCGGGTGTCTACGTCTATGCCTACTGTAAATATGTGGTGGGCCCATACGATGAAACCGAGGAAGCCGATTGACACCATAGCTCAGACTATCCCCATGTACCCGAAAGGCTCTTTTTTCCCAGCGTAGTATGTAATGATGTGGGAGATCATGCCGAACCCCGGGAGGATGAGAATATAGACTTCTGGGTGGCCAAAGAATCAGAAGAGGTGCTGATATAGCACGGGGTCCCCGCCACCCGCCGGGTCGAAAAAGGTTGTATTAAGGTTTCGATCTGTTAGCAGCATTGTGATCCCTGCTGCTAGGACGGGGAGTGCCAGGAGCAGCAGTACGGCTGTAATAAGGACAGATCAGACGAAGAGGGGGGTGTGGTATTGTGTAAGGGCTGGGGATTTCATGTTGAGGGAGGTGGTGATAAAGTTAATAGCCCCTAGGATTGATGATGCGCCGGCTAGGTGAAGGGAGAAAATAACCAGGTCCACTGATGGACCTGCGTGTGCTAGGTTTGCGGCAAGGGGCGGGTAGACAGTTCAGCCGGTACCGGCACCGGCTTCAACACCTGAGGATGCTAGGAGTAGCAGGAGGGATGGGGGCAGAAGTCAAAAGCTTATGTTGTTTATGCGTGGGAAGGCCATATCAGGTGCCCCAATTATCAGGGGGACGAGCCAGTTGCCGAAGCCCCCAATTATAATGGGCATGACTATAAAGAAGATCATAACAAAGGCATGAGCTGTTACAATAACATTATAGATTTGGTCGTCCCCTAGTAGGGCCCCAGGTTGACTTAATTCGGCTCGAATTAGTAAGCTCAGGGCGGTGCCCACTATTCCGGCCCAGGCACCAAATAAGAGGTAAAGAGTGCCGATGTCTTTATGGTTTGTGGAGAAAAATCAGCGTGTGAGGGTCACAGGTAGGGTGGCCGAGTAGTAGGCGGCGGCTTGTAGACCCGCCAACGGGTGAACACCCCCCTATCAGCCTTCAGGAGCTCAAAGTGCAAATTTGAGGAAGCACCGAAAGGGTGCCGGAGGCTTCTCCCGTTTTTTTTCTAACGGGAGAAGTAAGTTAAAGCCCGCTGGATTGGGTGCCTAGTTGTTAATTAGGATTTCGTGGGATCAAGGCCCGCTGGCTTAGGAGGTCTTAGCTTAAGTGTTAAAGTGGCTGAGTTGCATTCATTTGATGTACAGTATGTACAGACCTTCAGAGGCTAGGGGGGTGGTTACCGCTGTTTAGAGCTTTGAAGGCTCTCGGTTTGGTTGAACCTAAGTCTCTATGTGGTTGTGTTTAATAGTGGGGTGAGGGGTAATAGGAGGGAGGCTAATACTATTAGGGGGGCAAGTAGGGAGGGGGTATGTGTGGTGTGGCGTCATTTGTGTTGTGTGTTGGTGGTGGGTGTTGAGGTCGTCAGTGTGGTGATATAGGCCATGCGGATGTAGAATGCTAGGCTAGGGAGGCTGGCGAGGAGTAGTAAGGTGCTCAGTGTGGTTAGGTGGGCGGCGGTTAACTCTTTTAAAATGAGTAGTTTAGGCATGAAGCCTGTTAATGGGGGGAGGCCCCCTAGGGATAGCAGGGTGAGAAGTGTGAGTGTTTGTATTGTTGGGGCGTGGGTGTGAACTAGGCTGAGGTCGAGCAGGGTTTTTGTTGAGAGGGTTTTTAGTGTAGTGAATATGGTTGCGGTCAGTGTGATGTATGTTAGTAGTGTGAGGGTTGTTAGGTGGGGGTTGAGGGTTAGAGCTGTTATAAGCCAGCCTATGTGGGCGATTGATGAGAATGCCAGAATTTTGCGTGTCTGTGTTTGGTTTAGCCCCACTCAGCCGCCCCATCAAGCGGAGACTAGGCCGAGTGAGAGGGTTATGGGTGTTGGAAGATTTGGGAGGGTCATATATAGAAAGGCTAGGGGGGCTAACTTTTGTCATGTTGAAATGATTAGTGCGGTGGTTATGGTTGAACCTTGAATTACGTCTGGGTATCATAGGTGGAGGGGGGCGATTCCGAGTTTTAATGCGAGGGCTGCGAGGAGAAGTGTGCTTGTGGGGAGGTTCATGGGTTGGTTTAGTGATCACTGGCCTGTCTGTCAGGTGACAAGTGTCCCGGTTAGTAGGATTATGGTTGCGGCGGTGGTTTGAATTAGAAAGTATTTTGTGGTTGCTTCGGTTGCTCGGGGGTGTTGTTGTTGGTTTAATAGGGGGAGGATGCTGAGTATATTTAGTTCTAGGCCTAGTCATGCGGTTATTCAGTGTGTGCTAGATATTGTGATGATGGTGCCGGTAGATAGGCCTGTAATTAAGGTGATTCAAGCGGCTGGGTTTATTAGTAAAGGTGGGGTTTGATACCAACATTGTCGGGGTATGGGCCCGAAAGCTTTATTAGCTTACTGTACTAGGAGGTAGTATAAGATTGGAAGTACGCAAGGTTTTGAGCCTTGTTGTGCGGGTTCGAGACCCGGTTTCCTAGGGGAAGCGAGGGGAGTTTCACCCCTGTTGTGTACCCTATCAAGGTAATCCTGAAGGCGCTTAGGTACGCTTCCCGGTTATAGGGGGGGCGTGCAGGCTAGTGCGGTGGGAAGGGTGATGTAGCATAGGCAGAGGGCAAGTGTCATGGGCAGGAAATTTTTCCATAGTAGGTGCATGAGTTGATCATAGCGGAATCGGGGGTAGGATGCGCGGACTCATAGAAAGCCGAGGGTGAGGGCGAGTGTTTTGAGCATTAGGTTTAGGGTAAAGGTGTATGTGGTGTGGTGGGTTGGGGGTAAGAAGAGGAGGCATGTCAAGGTGTTTATTAGGAAAATGTTTGTGTACTCGGCTAGGAAGAAAAGGGCGAATGGACCGGCTGCGTACTCTACGTTAAATCCGGAGACGAGCTCCGATTCGCCCTCTGTGAGGTCGAAGGGTGCTCGGTTGGTTTCGGCTAGTGTGGAGATGAACCATATTATGGTTAGGGGCCATAGGCATGTAATGAGTCATGTTGTTTCTTGGGTGACCAGGAGTGCGTGTATAGAGAAGCCCCCTGTTGCGACAATGGTTGCTAGAAGAATTAGGCCAAGGGTTACTTCATAGGAGATTGTTTGTGCTACGGCACGTAGTGCCCCAATGAGGGCATATTTTGAGTTTGATGCTCAGCCTGATCAGAGGATAGAGTAGACTGCTAGACTGGAGATCGTTAATAGTACTAGTAGCGCCAGGTTTATGTTGAGTAAGGGGCTTGGGAGGGGTATTGGAGTTCAGATTGTTAGGGCTAGTAGGAGGGCAAGGGCTGGCATGGCTAGGAATAGTGGGGTAGAGGAGGTTGAGGGCTGCAGAGGTTCTTTAATAAAGAGTTTTACGCCGTCAGCAATGGGTTGTAGTAGTCCGTGGGGACCAACTGTGTTTGGACCCTTTCGTAGTTGCATGTAGCCGAGGATCTTGCGTTCTAATAGTGTCAGGAAGGCGACAGCTAGTAGGATTGGAAGGATGAGGGTAAGGGTGTTTAGCACTTTTAGGGAGAGGATTTGAACTTCTGGGTCGAAGAGCTTAGGTCTTCTGCATAAACCGGGCTCTGCCACCCTAAAAATGCCCTGATCGTGGGCGGGGGGGGGGGAAGATGGCTTAAGTCCTTCTCAGCGTAAGTGCGGCAGCACGTACGGGCGGCAGAGGTGCTGTCTTTTTGGTCCTTTCGTACTGAAAAAGATATTCACAGATAGAAACCGACCTGGATTGCTCCGGTCTGAACTCAGATCACGTAGGACGTTAGTCGTTGAACAAACGAACCGTTGGCAGCGGCTACACCGCCGGGGTGTCCTGATCCAACATCGAGGTCGTAAACCCCCCTGGCGATAGGGACTCTTGAGGGGGATGGCGCTGTTATCCCTGGGGTAACTTGGTTCGCTGATCAGCTATGCTGGGTCTATGGTGGGCTTGTCTTTGGCGTGTAGGCCTGTAGGAGACGGGCTTTGGGTCCGATTTCATGGAGGTTTGGTAGTTCTCCGTAGTTGCCCCAACTTAAAGGTGGCACCATGGGCGTAAGGCTTGGTGGTCTAGTTAAAGCTCCACAGGGTCTTCTCGTCTTGTGTTTTCATCCCAGCTTTTGTACTGGAAGAGCAGTTTCATTGACTTGTTGCAGGAGACAGTTAGGCCCTCATTTAGCCGTTCATACGAGCCCCTATTTGGGGGGCAAGTGATTACGCTACCTTTGCACGGTTAGAATACCGCGGCCGTTTAAAGTGGATCACTGGGCAGGCGGGACCTTTAATACTTGTAGGGCTAAAGGCCATGTTTTTGGTAAACAGGTGGGGCAGAGTTAGCCGAGTTCCTTCTGCGACTTTTTGTCGGTTCTCTAGGGCACGCCTGTGTCGGGGTGACAGGGTTGTTGTGGTTTGGGGTTGGTAATTACCGGTGGAGTGGTCCATGTCGGTGTAAGGGTGTGCGGGAGAGAAGTGGTTCGAATTACTAGTTTTAACAGGGGTTCCTCTAGAGGTGGCTAGGGTAGCTCAGGTTTTTATTGGGGGGCGTAGAAGTGTAAGTTGTTTTTAATTGGGCGCTGTGACGCGATTTTTTTGGGTGGCTGCTTAAAGGTCTACGGGGGCTAGGGGTTAGTACTGGTCCTCCAAGGGGGGCTGTATCCGGTTACAGACAGGCTGGGCCCTGTTTGTATAACTCTTAGTCAAAGACATTTGCGGGAGGGTTTCGGGAGGGGGTCGACTAAGGGCGAACTTAGATTCGTTTCGTGAGCAACCAGCTATCACCAGGCGCGATTGGCGTTTCACCGCTACCCCAAAGTCTTCCCGTCCTTTTGCTACAGGAGGGGGTGCATCCATTATGATTGCTCTGGGGTAGATCGTCTGGGTTCGGGGGGGCAGGTTTTAGTGCACTTTATCTGGACTAGGCTGGTTAAACCATAATGCAAGAGGTACGGGATTTTGGCCCTGCTTTTTTGTGCTTGAGGCGGTTAATGTTCTTTCAGTGTTCCTGTATAGTACTGTTGGCTATTGCGCGGGGGCAGGTTTCTTTCTCTAATACTTCCTATGGCGAATGGTTTAGTTATGGGTTTGTGGAGCGTTTTCGAGGGTAGGTCGGCTAACTGATTGGCTCAAGGGGGTAGGAGGTTTACATCTTCCAGTTGTAAGCTGGATGCTTTGGGGTGGGGTGTAAGCTACCCCTTGGGTGGGCCAAGCCCGCCTTCCGGTGGGCTTACCATGTTACGACTTGCCTCGTCTTGTGATTAAAGTGTGGTTTAGTTATTTAGTGGTGGGTTTTGAGGAGGGTGACGGGCGGTGTGTGCGCGCCCCAGGGCCGCCTTCAATTGGGCATTCTTGCCGGCATTTACTGCTAAATCCTCCGGTCGGCCGGGGTTTCACATGGCCTACGGTAAGTTGTCTAGTAGTTAGACAATGTAGCCCATCTCTTACCCCCCCATGAGCTACACCTTGACCTGACGTATTAGTGGTGAGACTATTTTGCTTGCTGTGGTGCTATCATTAGGCAGGCTGACGACGGCGGTATATAGGCTGTTTTAACGAGGGGGGGGGAGGTTTAACGTGGAGCATCGATTGTAGGACAGGCTCCTCTAGGAGGTGTGGGGCACCGTCAAGTCCTTAGAGTTTCAAGTTTTTCACTCGTAGTTCTCTGGCGGGCGGGCGAGGTGTAGGGCCCACCTAGGTTTACGGCTAAGTATAGTAGGGTATCTAATCCTAGTTTATGTCTTAGCTTTCGTGAGGTCAAAGGGGCTTTGGTTTAGGGAGGGGGTTCTTATATGTATGTGTATTTTACAACTATACTTAAATTGCTGTCCCCGGGCCAAAGTGCTGTTCTAGTCACAGTTTACGCCGTGGGGTTGTTGTTTGTGGCCTTCCGTATAACCGCGGTGGCTGGCACGGAATTAACCGGCCCTATTAGAGCGGTGGCTAAGTCGAGCTTTATAAGGTGGGCACTCATGGCTTAATGTCTGTCACTGCTGGGGTCCGTGGGGGGGTGGCATGGCTGGGTGTTGTTGGCTGCTTAAAAGCGTGCCTGATACCGGCTCCAGGCTTAGGGGTTAAGGTGGTGGGTTTTGGCACGGGGGTGCGGATGCTTGCATGTGTAGTGATCGCGAAAAACAACAGTAAGTTTAGGACCAAAACGGTGTGTTTCTGGGGGTTGGGAGCCATCGCGGCAGCTTCAATGCCGTGCTTTGTAGTTAAGCTACAGTAAC